TGATTAATATATTAGAATATTTAGTGTCGGGTTACTTTTCATAAATTTTTAATAGGGACTTTCAGGCCAATTGGCGGATGCAATAAATAAAGATTAGTGCACATATATATATATATATATATATAATGTGGATGCCAATTTATACCTCAACTTGTTGGCCCACGCGTTCTTGAGTCCTCCTTGGTTTAGGGGTTTGACAAGGATAACAGGATTAGCTGAGCGTAGGGGGGTAGGGGGGTTTGTCGCGCAAAAACCAAAAAAGGGGGCACTATATAAGGATAAGTTGAACAAGAGATGAATATGTTATGCACTTGACTTAAAAATATGTGGTTCTTAAATTATGTCTTACAATAATTAATATTTACTATCACATACAAGGAAAATGTTCTACCTTAAATTAACATTTGAGCCTGCACTCTGAGATGCCAGATGAAATGAAAAAAGGAAAAAATACGTTATGCATATAAAAGAATGCTCGGCATGGTGGGTAACGAGACATATGTACTACACCATTAATCAGATGCCAGTATAATTATCCGAGGGTGGAATACTACAGTTATATGTTCCTGAAATAGGAACCAGATGCCAGTAATAGTTCACAGTGTGCAACCCCCACAGTTATTGTCCCTGATTCTATCATTCATGATATACCTTTATATAAATTAGTTGGTGGTCTCTTACTACATTAATATATTGTGATGGAATTTTATGTTGTTTATTTCAAGGAAAAATTTGAGGTCAAGTTTTTAGGGAATTAATCTATTACTCAAATTAAAATAAAATTATTTGTGAGTTTTAAATATTATGCTTATGCATACCCTAATGTTTAGTACCTGCTTTATGGTTAAAGTAATAAAATGGTGATAATACATATATGTACTAATGCATTAATGTAATATTATGCATATTATGTACTATACCATAAGGGGTGGTATACCCCAGAAAATAGTTTAGTTTAGAATTCTGGCTTTGGGAGCCAGTGGTGAGAGTTAAAATCTCTCTTTTCTGGGCGCTAGGGAGGAATTTAACCTCCGATCTTCGGATTACAAGACCGATGCTTTTAGACTAAGCTACTAGGGCAAGCTCATTCTAGTGCTTTATTTTCTAATCATCCTGCTAGTGGAATAAAGACAAGGAATAGTGCAAAGTATAATACAGATGCGATTTGTCCGATGATGATGAAGGGGTGTTCTACTGGCATTCCTCCGATTCACGTTAGGATAATCATGTCTGCAACCAGAGTTCAGAATAGGAATTGGGTGATTGGGCGGAATGTTAGTCCTCGTTGTTTTGAGGTGTGCAGTAGCGGTACTACCATTAACACCAGGATAGAGAATAGTAGTGCAAGGACACCTCCGAGTTTATTAGGGATCGACCGTAGGATGGCGTAGGCAAACAGGAAGTATCACTCTGGTTTAATATGTGGTGGAGTGACTAAGGGGTTAGCGGGGGTGAAGTTTTCTGGGTCTCCTAGCAGGTTGGGGGAAAATAACGCTAGTAGTGTAAGAGCTAGGAGTATAACTACAAACCCAAGTAAGTCTTTATACGTGAAGTATGGGTGGAAAGAGATTTTATCTGCGTCTGAGTTTAGCCCAATTGGGTTGTTTGACCCTGTTTCGTGAAGAAATAGGAGATGCAAGACGGTTGCGGCGGCAATGACAAATGGTAGCAGGAAGTGAAATGCAAAGAATCGTGTTAATGTAGCATTATCTACTGAGAACCCGCCCCAAATTCATTGAACTAATATGTCGCCTATATATGGTACGGCAGATAAAAGGTTTGTAATTACTGTGGCACCCCAGAAAGATATTTGACCTCATGGGAGGACGTAGCCGACAAAGGCCGTTATCATAACTAGTAGTAGGAGAACTACGCCAATGTTTCAGGTTTCTTTATAGAGATAAGACCCATAGTACAGGCCTCGGGCAATATGCATGTAGATGCAGATAAAGAAGAATGATGCTCCGTTAGCGTGGATGTTGCGGATCAGTCAGCCGTAATTCACGTCCCGGCAGATGTGGGTGACTGATGAAAATGCGGTGGAAATATCCGAGGTATAATGCATGGCCAGGAATAGGCCGGTCAGGATTTGAGTAGCCAAGCATAATCCCAGAAGGGACCCAAAGTTTCACCATACTGAAATGTTGGATGGTGCTGGTAGGTCAACCAGTGCGTCGTTAGCGATCTTGATGAGGGGATGTGTTTTTCGTAGGCTTGCCATAATGGTTCTTGTAGTTGAATAACAACGGTGGTTCTTCAAGTCATTGGTCTCGGTTAAAATCTGAGCAAGAATTATGACCTATTTCATGTTTCTGTTATTAATAGCTTTGGTTGTAGGCTTAGTCGCTGTTGCTTCTAATCCTACGCCTTATTTCGCTGCACTTGGTTTAGTGGTCGCGGCTGGGGTTGGGTGCGGAGTTTTGGTTGGCCATGGGGGTTCTTTTCTATCATTGGTTCTTTTCTTAATCTACTTAGGGGGAATGCTCGTAGTTTTTGCCTATTCGGCAGCTTTAGCTGCTGAGCCTTTTCCGGAAGCTTGGGGTAGTCGGTCTGTGCTGGGTTATGTTTTAGTTTATCTACTAGGGGTTGGTCTAGCGGCGGGGGTGTTTTGAGGGGGCTGATATGAAGGTTCATGGGTAGTTGTGGATGGGTTAAAAGAATTTTCTGTCTTGCGTGGTGACATTAGTGGTGTGGCTGTAATATACTCATCTGGCGGGGCCATGTTGGTTATTTGTGCTTGGGTGCTGCTTTTAACTTTACTTGTTGTGCTAGAGCTCACCCGTGGTTTAAGCCGCGGGACTCTTCGTGCAGTTTAAAGGAGGGCGGGGATAATGGCTAATACTAGAGTGAGGAGGAAGATGGTTAAGTATGTTTTGATTATTCCCCGTGAGATATCATTCGTGACTTTTGCCATGGTTATTTGTGTTAGTGCCAGGCCTTTTGGCCCGAGGGCCTCGAGCCATGTTTTGTCAAGTTGGGTGGCGGCTGATTGCCCCAGGGTAAGTTTGAGTTTCGGAAGGAGTCGATGAGTAATTGCAGGGAAGAACCCCAGCATATTTGAGAAGTGGTGTGTAGGAATTATAGGGGTAATTTTCACTTGCTTGCTCGTCATGTTGGCTAGTTCTATGGCTACTAGTAGGCCTACAATTGTTACTAGGAGGGCTGCTATTTTTAGGGTAGTTGGTATCGTCATAATTGGTGTTTTTATTGGTGGAAAGTTTTGTGTGATGATAAGTCCCGCGATGATGCTTCCTCAGGCAAGCCGCTTGATGGAGTTAATTACCAGTGGGTTATTTTCATTAATCGGGGGCAGGGATAGGAATCGTGGGGTTCCTATGACCACAAAGTATACTAGTCGGAAACTATATACTGCGGTGAATGATGTGGCGACTAGCGTTAGGGTTAGGGCTCAGGCGTTTAGATAAGAGGTGTTTAGGGCTTCAATAATTGCGTCTTTTGAGAAAAATCCCGCCAGGAATGGGGTTCCTGTTAGGGCTAGGCTACCAATTGTGAAGTAGGTTGAGGTGGCGGGTATGATATTAAATAGGCCCCCCATTTTTCGGATGTCTTGCTCGTCGTTTAGGCTGTGGATGATTGACCCCGAGCATAGAAATAGTATGGCCTTGAAAAAGGCGTGGGTGCAGATGTGGAGGAATGCTAGTTGTGGCTGGTTTAGTCCAATTGTAACCATCATTAGGCCTAATTGACTTGATGTTGAGAAAGCTACAATTTTCTTGATATCATTTTGGGTTAGGGCACAAGTGGCCGTAAATAGTGAGGTTAGTGCTCCAAGGCAAAGACAGGTTGTTAGGACCAGTTGGTTGTCTTCCATAAGGGGGTGAAGGCGAATTAGTAGGAAGATTCCTGCCACAACCATAGTGCTTGAGTGGAGTAGGGCGGATACTGGCGTAGGGCCCTCTATGGCGGACGGGAGTCAGGGGTGTAGGCCGAATTGGGCTGATTTTCCTGTTGCCGCTAAGGCAAGTCCTATTAGAGGGATTGTTATGTCGAAGTTTTTTGACAAGGTAAAAATTTGTTGAATTTCCCAGGAGTTGAGGTTTATTGCGAGCCAGGCTATGGTTATAATTAGTCCAATATCCCCCACCCGGTTATAAATAACGGCCTGGAGGGCCGCCGTGTTGGCGTCTGCCCGCCCGTGTCATCACCCAATGAGTAAAAAGGACATGATTCCTACCCCTTCTCAGCCGATAAATAATTGAAATATATTATTAGCTGTAACTAAAATGATTATAGCTACTAAGAACGTGAGTAGGTATTTAAAGAATCGGTCAATGTTGGGGTCGGAGTGCATATATCATAGTGCAAATTCTAGAATTGATCAGGTAACGTATAGGGCAATGGGGACAAAGATTAGGGAGTAATGGTCGAATTTGAAGCTGATATTTACGTCAAATGTTTGGGTGTTTATTCATTGTCAATTTGTGATGATGCCCTCTGTTTTCAGATTAAGGAAGATCATAAGTGGCAAAAGGCTGACAAAGAATGCGGAGCTAACGGCAGTCTTGGTTGTTTCTGCTAAGTTGGATCCTTGTTGGTTAGGGTTTAGTGTGGTGAGTAGCGGATAAGCTAAGATGAAGAAGATCAGGAGGAGTGATGAGTGTATAATTAGTGTCATTTTAGCTTCCACTTGGATTTGCACCAAGAGTTTTTGGTTCCTAAGACCAACGGATGAACTGTTATCCTTTGAAAGCGCAAGGAAGCCGTGGATTTTAACCTCGGGGCGTAAGGATTAGCAGTGCTTACTATTTCAGTTCCTCCTTGGTGAGTAAGGGGGTTCTAGCCCCTATCTTTAGAATCACAATCTAATATCTTGATTAAACTATACTTACAATAGCACCATCCCCACATGAGTTCTGGCTTTGTCATTAGTAGGAGGACGGGAATTAGGTGCAAGGTCATTAGTAGGTGTTCTCGGGTGTGAAATGGCTGAAGTCCCATAATGTGATTTGGTGTTGGGCCCCGTTGTGATATGAGGAATATATATAAGGAATAGCCAGCTGTAATCAATGTACCTAGTCCGGTAAGCAGAATTGTTCATGGGGATCAGTTAAATAATGTTGTGATGATTATGAGTTCCCCTATTAAGTTGGGCAGCGGCGGGAGTGCGAGGTTGGCTAGGTTGGCGATGAATCATCATACCGCGGCTAGTGGAAAAATCACTTGTAGTCCTCGGGCAAGAACTATTGTTCGGCTATGAGTTCGTTCATATGCTGTATTGGCTAGGCAGAATAATGCTGAGGATACTAGCCCGTGGGCAATTATTAAAATGATTGCCCCTGAGAATCCCCATGGGGTTTGGATTAGGATTCCCCCTGCCACCAGTCCCATATGGCTTACAGATGAGTAGGCAATTAGTGACTTCAGGTCTGTTTGTCGAAGGCAGATTGATCCAGTTATAATAATGCCTCAGAGGGCTAAAATGATGAATGGATAGGCTAGTTCTTTTGATAGGGGGTCCAGCATCACTATTATGCGTATCATTCCATACCCGCCAAGTTTTAGCAGAACTGCTGCTAGTACTATAGATCCTGCTACGGGGGCTTCTACGTGTGCTTTTGGTAGTCACAGGTGAACGCCATATAATGGTATTTTAACTAAAAATGCGATTAGGCAGCCGGCCCATCAAATTATGTGACCTCAGGAGTTGAGTTGTAGGGGTTGCGAGTATTGGAGCACCAATATTGATAGCGTTCCAGTAGATTGTTGAAGGAGAAGCAGGGCGACCAGAAGCGGGAGGGATCCCGCCAGCGTATAGAATAGGAAGTAGGTCCCTGCATTAAGTCGCTCGGTTTGGTTTCCTCACCGGGTGATAATAACAAGGGTTGGAATAAGGGTGGCTTCAAACATAATATAAAATATAATGATCTCTGTGGCGCCGAATGCTATGATTAAGAAAGTTTGTAGTGAGGCAAGGAGCATAATATATGAGCGCTGTCGGCTAATTGGTTCGGGGTTGATGTGATTTTGGCTGGCTAGGATTATGAGTGGGAGTAACCAGCACGTTAATACCAGAAGGGGGGTTGACAGTGGGTCTGTGGCCAGGAATATGTTGGAGGAGGTCCACCCGGTCTCGGATGTTCACTTTAGTCATGTTAGACTGATGAGGGCGATCAGGAGGCTATGTGCGGTTGTAGTCGTTCACAGCCATTTAGGGGAAGTAAGTCAAATTGTTGGGAATAGTATAATTGTGGGGATTAATACTTTTAGCATTGTAGAAGATTAAGGTTTTGTAAACGGTCGGTGCCGTGGGTGCGAGCGGTGGCAACTAGTAGTGCCAGACCGGTGCTTGCTTCACAAGCAGAGAAGGCCAAGAGCAGTATAGGGGCTGTTGAGAATCCTGTAGACTCGAATTGTAGTGCTCATAAGGCCAGTGCGATAAATAGGGATAATATTATTCCTTCTAAGCATAGGAGTGCGGAGAGTAGGTGGGTTCGGTGGAATGCTAGTCCTATTATACCTAAAATAAATGCTGAGCTAAAGCTGAAATGTACGGGTGTCATGAGGAGGTCGTGGAATTAAACCACGATTTTCTGAGCCGAAATCAGAGGTCTTATTTTGGACTAACCCCCTATTCTGCTCATTCTAAGCCGCCTTGAGTTCATTCATAAATTAGTCCCAGGGTCAGTAAAATTAGGACTGTTGTGGCTCAGAAGAATGTTCCAGTGGGGTTGTGGAGTTGGTCTCCTCATGGTAGTGGGAGGAGGAGGGCAATTTCCAGGTCAAAGAGGAGAAATAGGATTGCTACCAGGAAGAAGCGTAGGGAAAATGGTAGCCGGGCGGACCCTAGTGGGTCGAACCCGCATTCATATGGTGATAATTTTTCTGCATCGGGGTTTATTTGTGGTAATCAAAAAGACACGATTGCTAGAATTAAGGATAGGGTTATTGTAATAATTAAGACGGTTATAATTAGATTCATTATCTTTCCTTGGGGTTTAACCAAGACTGTGTGATTGGAAGTCACTTGTACTAACTTTAATACTAGAAAGATTATGAGCCTCATCAATAGATAGACACGTAGAGGAATAGTCATACTACGTCGACGAAGTGTCAGTATCAGGCAGCGGCTTCAAAGCCAAAATGGTGTTCAGATGTAAAGTGGTACTGGATTTGACGCAGAAGACATACTGCTAAGAAGGTTGATCCAATAATGACGTGTAGTCCATGGAATCCTGTGGCCACGAAGAATGTTGAGCCGTAGACTCCGTCTGCGATTGTGAAGGGCGCTTCATAATATTCTATGGCTTGGAGTGCAGTAAAATAGAACCCCAGTAGAATAGTTAATGCTAAAGACTGGATGGCTTGTTTTCGTTCCCCCTCCATAATGCTGTGGTGGGCTCATGTTACTGTAACCCCTGATGCTAGTAGTACGGCTGTGTTGAGGAGTGGTACTTCAAAGGGGTCTAGTGGGGTAATTCCTGTGGGGGGTCAGCATCCTCCCAGCTCTGGTGTTGGTGCTAAGCTTGAGTGGTAAAAGGCTCAAAAGAACCCGAGGAAAAAGAATACTTCGGAGGTGATAAATAGAATTATTCCGTATCGTAGCCCCTTTTGTACTGGGGGTGTGTGGTGGCCTTGGAAGGTCCCCTCTCGGATAATATCACGTCATCACTGGTATATGGTGAGAAGTAGGAGAATTATTCCTAAAGTTATAAGTGTTGTTGAGTGAAAGTGGAATCAGATTGCTAAACCGGACGTTATTAGTAGGGCAGCGATAGCTCCGGTTAGTGGTCATGGGCTTGGGTCAACTATATGATAGGCATGTGCTTGGTGGGCCATTAAACGTTTTCTTGTAAATAAAGGCTTAGAAGAAGTACAAATACATAGGCTTGGATCATTGCTACTGCAACTTCTAATAATGTTAGTAGAAAGAGTACGGCAGCAGTTAAGATTGCTACTGTTGGTATTATTGGTATAAGAACAAATACGGCTGTGGCGATGAGTTGAATTAGTAGGTGACCCGCGGTTAGGTTGGCTGTGAGTCGAACCCCCAGGGCTAGCGGCCGGATAAATAGGCTAATTGTTTCAATGATAATTAGTACAGGGATCAGCGGAATGGGCGTCCCTTCTGGTAGGAGGTGCCCTAAGGCGACTGTTGGTTGATTTCGTATCCCGATGATCACTGTAGCGAGCCATAGTGGTACGGCAAATCCCATATTGAGCGATAGTTGTGTTGTAGGTGTAAAGGTGTATGGGAGTAGGCCCAACATGTTAGTTGTAATTAAGAAGATTATTAATGAGGCTAGTAATAGTGCTCACTTATGTCCTTCTACATTCAATGGCAGCATTAGTTGGTTTGTGAATCGATTAATGAATCATCCTTGAATTGTAATGAGTCGGTTATTAATTCACCGAGATGAGGGGGTTGGGTAAAGTACTCAGGGGAGTGCAATTGCGATCGCAATTAGTGGAACTCCCAGGTATGATGGGCTTGCAAATTGGTCGAAGAAGCTTACTATCATGGTCAGTCTCAGGACTCAGTTTTGTGTTTTTCAGCACTTACTGGGATTGGTTCGTTTGGTGAGATATGGTTCAAGATTTTAGTTGGAATAATAGTTAAGAAAATTAATCAGGAAAACACTAAAATTGCGAATCAAGGGCCGGGGGTTAATTGTGGCATTTCACTAGAGGTGGTTAGGAATCACCAATCTTTGGCTTAAAAGGCCAATGCTTTGTCCAATATTTAGCTTCCTAGCGAGGCGTCTTCTAGTATTAGTGAAGATCAGTTTTCAAAGTGTTCTAGTGGGACTGCTTCAACTACGATAGGTATAAAGCTGTGGTTGGCCCCGCAGATTTCAGAGCACTGTCCATAAAATACTCCTGGGCGGGAGGCGATAAAAGCGGTTTGATTAAGTCGTCCTGGGACTGCGTCCATTTTTACGCCCAGGGATGGAACAGCTCAGGAGTGTAGTACGTCTTCAGCGGACACTAAAACACGAATTGGGGATTCTATTGGGACAACTATTCGGTGATCTGTTTCTAGAAGTCGGAATTGTCCTGGGGCAAGGTCTTGGGTTGGTACTATATAAGAGTCAAAGCCTAGATTTTCATAATCCGTATACTCGTAGCTTCAGTATCATTGATGTCCCATCGCTTTAATTGTCAGGTGGGGGTCATTAATTTCGTCTATAAGATAGAGAATGCGCAGGGAGGGTAAGGCAATTAGTACTAAAATAACAGCTGGTAGAATAGTTCACACAATTTCGATTTCTTGAGAGTCTAAAATATATTTATTAGTAAGCTTGGTGGACACCATTGCAACAATAATATATAATACTAAGGTGCTAATTAGAAATACAATTATTAGTGCATGGTCGTGGAAGTGAAGAAGTTCTTCTATAACGGGTGATGCCGCGTCTTGGAATCCTAGTTGTGTTGGATGTGCCATTAAGCTTTGGGCCTAAGACATGCAGGGATTTAACCTACAATTCCACCTTGACAAGGTGATGTAATTTACATTTTACTAATGTCTTTAGAAGAAAGTGACAGAGTGGTTATGTGGCTGGCTTGAAACCAGCATATGGGGGTTCAATTCCTCCCTTTCTCGTTAATTTGATTGAATTTGAACAAATGCTGGCTCCTCATATGTGTGATAAGGAGGGGGGCAGCCGTGAAGTCATTCTACGTTTGTTATTGTTAGTTCTACAGATAGTACTTCTCGTTTAGCGGCAAAGGCTTCTCATAAGATAAATAGGAACATAATAACCGCTACTAAAGAAATTAATGATCCGATGGATGACACTGTGTTTCACAGGGCATAGGCGTCTGGGTAATCAGAGTATCGTCGTGGCATGCCCGCTAGTCCCAGGAAATGTTGTGGGAAGAACGTAAGATTAACTCCAATAAACATAACTCCGAAGTGAATTTTTGTTCAGGTGCTGTGAAGGGTGTACCCGGATAGTAGGGGGAATCAGTGCACAAAGGCTGCTATAATGGCAAACACAGCACCCATCGATAGTACGTAGTGGAAGTGTGCAACCACGTAGTAAGTGTCATGAAGGACAATGTCAAGCGATGAGTTAGATAGGACAATTCCTGTGAGCCCTCCCACTGTAAATAGGAAAATGAACCCGAGGGCTCATAGTATAGGTGTTTCTCATTTGATTGATCCTCCATGGAGTGTGGCTAATCAGCTAAATACTTTTACACCTGTTGGGATCGCGATAATTATTGTTGCAGATGTAAAGTATGCACGAGTGTCTACGTCCATCCCAACAGTAAACATGTGGTGGGCTCACACAATAAATCCTAGAAGGCCAATAGCCATTATAGCTCAGACTATCCCCATGTACCCGAATGGTTCTTTTTTGCCTGAGTAGTAGGCTACAACGTGAGAAATAATTCCAAACCCCGGAAGGATAAGAATATAAACTTCGGGGTGCCCAAAGAATCAGAATAAGTGTTGGTAAAGGATCGGGTCCCCTCCTCCTGCCGGGTCAAAGAATGTGGTGTTAAGGTTTCGATCTGTTAGGAGTATTGTAATCCCGGCAGCTAAGACAGGTAATGAAAGGAGAAGTAGTACGGCGGTTACAAGGACGGATCATACGAATAGGGGTGTTTGGTATTGGGAGATGGCTGGAGGTTTCATATTAATAATTGTGGTAATGAAATTGATTGCCCCTAGAATTGATGAAATACCTGCTAAGTGAAGGGAGAAAATTGTTAGGTCTACTGATGCCCCTGCGTGAGCCAGATTTCCTGAAAGGGGTGGGTATACTGTTCACCCTGTTCCGGCCCCAGCTTCAACACCAGAAGAAGCTAGTAGCAGTAGGAATGATGGGGGCAGTAATCAGAAGCTTATGTTATTTATTCGTGGGAATGCTATGTCAGGGGCTCCAATTATTAGTGGTACAAGTCAGTTTCCAAACCCTCCAATAAGAATGGGCATTACTATAAAGAAAATTATTACGAAGGCGTGAGCAGTAACGATTACATTGTAAATTTGGTCATCACCTAGAAGCGACCCGGGTTGGCTTAGTTCAGCCCGAATGAGGAGGCTTAAGGCGGTTCCTACTATTCCGGCCCAGGCACCAAATACAAGATAAAGGGTACCAATGTCTTTGTGGTTAGTAGAGAAGAATCAGCGCGTGATTGCCACAGGTAGGGTGGCCGAGTGCTTAGGCGGTGGGTTGTAGCCCCGAAGACAGAGGTTTAAGTCCTCTTCCTATCAGCCCCGTGGTGAAGAACACATTGGATTGCAAATCCGAAGACGTAGATTAATACTCTGCCGGGGCTTTTCCCGCCTCACTGAGGCAGGCGGCGGGAAAAGTAGATGGATGCTCGCTGGTTTGAGCGCTTAGCTGTTAACTAAGAGTTTGTAGGATCGAGGCCTTCCCATCTAGTAAGGCCTTAGCTTAATTAAAGCGTCTGATTTGCAATCAGGAGATGTAAGTTAATCCCTTGTAGGCCTTAATCAGGGACTAGAAGATTTTCACTTCTACTTAGAGCTTTGAAGGCTTTTGGTCTAATATTATCCTAAGTCCCTAGGTGGTTAGTATTAGGATGGCCGGGGTAATTGGCAGTAATCCCAGGGTAGACACGACAAACAAAGCCAGGGGTAAGGAGGCTTGGGTTGTTTGGGTCCGTCAAGGGGTAGTTGAGTTGGTCGTGTTGGGGGAGACGGTTAGTGTTATTGCGTAACATAGTCGCAAGTAGAAGTACAGGCTAATTAGTGCGGTTAGAGCCATAGTTGTGGCGATGAGGGGAAGGTCTTGTTTTGCTAACTCCTGTAGAATCATTCATTTTGGTATAAATCCTGTGAGTGGTGGGAGGCCTCCCAGTGAGAGCAGGACTAGGGCAGTTGTCGATGCTAGTACAGGGCTTTTCGACCAGGTTGTTGCGAGTGTGCTAATTTTAGTCGTCAGCGATATCTTCAGGGTCAGGAATGCTGCGGAGGTCATAACGATATATGTTCCTAGTGCAATTAGGGTGAGTTGGGGGGCGTATTGGATTACAATAATTATCCACCCTATATGGGCGATTGAAGAATAGGCTAGGACTTTTCGCAGCTGGGTTTGGTTTAGTCCTCCTCATCCGCCCACTAATGTGGATGCGGCTCCTAATAGCGTCAATAGTAGTGGGTCAATGGTTTGTGCTGTTTGGACAATTAGTGCGAATGGAGCAAGTTTTTGTCAGGTGGACAGGATCAGGCCCGTGAGCAGATCTAATCCTTGCAGAACTTCTGGCATTCAGAAATGTACGGGTGCGAGTCCAATTTTAAGTGCCAAGGCGGCCACGAATATTGTACTGGCGACAGGGTTCGATAGGTCGTTGATGCTCCATTCTCCTGTTGCTCAGGCATTCGTTGTGCTCGCAAATAGGATTATTGCCGCCGCAGTGGCTTGGGTTAAGAAGTACTTTGTAGTTGCTTCTACTGCACGGGGGTGGTGATGTTGCGCTATTAGGGGGGTGATTGCCAGTGTATTAATTTCCAGGCCTATCCAAGCCAGAAGTCAATGGGAGCTAGCAAAGGTTAGGGTGGTTCCTAGTCCTAGGCTGGATAACAGGATTGCAAGTACGTATGGATTCATTGGCGGAGGAGGGATTTTAACCGTCATGTTCGGGGTATGGGCCCGAAAGCTTCATTAGCTGACCCCGCCCATAGAAAGTGGTGTAAAGGAAGCACCAAGAGTTTTGATCTCTTGAGCATGGGTTCAATTCCCTTCTTTCTAGGAACTGAGGGGATTTTAACCCCTGTAAATCACTCTATCAAAGTGGTCCTTGGGTGCTCAGGCACAGTTCCCCAGTTACAGTTGTGGGGGGAGCCCCGCTAGTGCAATCGGCAGGGCGGTGTGCCATAGCACGAAGGCGAGTGTAAGGGGGAGGAAATTTTTCCAGACTAGGTGTATTAGTTGGTCATATCGGAATCGTGGGTACGAGGCCCGCACCCATAGGAATACAACGGACAGGAGTGCGGCTTTGGTTATGAGGTTAATTGTTGCAAGTTCGGGGACGCTAGGGATATGTGAGGCCCCCAGGAATAGTACGGCTGAGAGGGTGTTTATCAGAAGGATGTTAGCGTATTCGGCCAGGAAAAATAGCGCGAAGGGTCCCCCTGCATATTCTACATTAAAACCAGATACTAGTTCTGACTCCCCCTCCGTGAGATCAAACGGCGCCCGGTTTGTTTCGGCTAGTGTTGAGATATATCATATTGCAGCTAAGGGTCAGGCGGGCACAAGCAGTCAAATGCTTTCTTGGGTAATGTTAAATGTTTGTAGGGTATACCCCCCGGAAAAAATAATTACGGAGAGGAGGATTAGTCCTAGGCTGACTTCATAGGAGATTGTTTGGGCCACGGCCCGAAGGGCCCCAATTAGTGCATATTTTGAATTAGATGCTCAGCCTGACCCGAGGATTGAGTACACCGCAAGGCTTGACAGGGCTAGGATGAACAGGATCCCTAAATTAAGATCAGTCACTGGGTGGGGCATGGGCATTGGTGCCCACAGGGTTATGGCTAGGGTTAGTGCAAGTATTGGGGCGGCTAGAAATAGAAATGGAGATGATGTGGATGGGCGAACGGGCTCTTTAATGAACAGTTTTACACCGTCGGCGATGGGTTGTAGCAGTCCGTAGGGTCCTACCACATTTGGTCCTTTTCGTAGTTGCATATATCCTAGCACCTTTCGTTCAATCAGTGTTAGAAAGGCCACTGCCAGAAGTACTGGGACAATGTAGGCCAGGGGGTTGATTAGATGTGTAATTAGGATGTTTAGCATAAACTGGGAAGAGGATTTGAACCTCTGGCTAAAAGGGCTTAGGCCTTTCGCAATTTACCATGCTCTGCCACCCCAGTGTGTCCTTATTTTGGCCGGCTGGGATTTTGGCCCTCCCTTTACTTTATTTATTTGTTTTCATAAATTAGGGGTGGGGCGTGCTTTAAGTATGGGCCCCTCTTTTCCGATCCTTTCGTACTAGGAAAAGTAGCGTTACAGATAGAAACTGACCTGGATTGCTCCGGTCTGAACTCAGATCACGTAGGACTTTAATCGTTGAACAAACGAACCCTTAATAGCGGCTGCACCATTAGGATGTCCTGATCCAACATCGAGGTCGTAAACCCCCTCGTCGATATGGACTCTGGGAGAGGATTGCGCTGTTATCCCTAGGGTAACTTGGTTCGTTGATCGGCTTTGTTGCCGGATCATGTTTGGTCAGATGTTCTGTGGCTTAGAGATGTCTCTCTTGGCTTTAGGAAGTTCTCCCAGTCCACTTGGAGGCTTTTCTTTCCTCCGTGGTCGCCCCAACCGAAGGTAAAATATCATATTCCACAAGGTTTTTGCTTTTTATTAAGTTGCTTGACGTGGCTGAGTTTTGTACCTTAAGCTCCAAAGGGTCTTCTCGTCTTGTATTATTATACCCGCTTCTGCACGGGTAGATCAATTTCACTGACTTGAAAGGGGAGACAGTTAAGCCCTCGTTTAGCCATTCATACAGGTCTCTATTTAAAAGACAAGTGATTGCGCTACCTTTGCACGGTCAAAATACCGCGGCCGTTGAACTTGTGGTCACTGGGCAGGCTGGACCTCCTATACTTGGTTTTGTTGCAGGAGGCGATGTTTTTGGTAAACAGGCGAGGCTTGCGTTTGCCGAGTTCCTTCCTTTTCTTTTAGTCTTTCCTTTAATGGCACTCCAGTGTGGGGGTAACGATGGTTTAGTTGTGTGGTTTTCTTGGCTTTTTTGTAGTTCACATTGCTCTCTTGGGTTGAGTTCGTTAATTGCCAATGGTGGGTCCGATTTGGCTTACACTTGTGCTTGGAGAAGGGCGGGCCTTCTTGTTACTCATTTTAGCATAGTCTCTTCCATGTAGGCATGGGTTGGCCTAATAGTACTTAGGGGAATAAGATTTTTTGTCAGGATAATAAACTTCTCTCTGTCTGAGCTTTAACGCTTTCTGTTTAGGTGGCTGCTTTTAGGCCCACTAGAACAGTATGTTTTATGTATTATGATCTTTATCCTCCTGTAAAGGTTGTGTCCTTTGTTAAAGGGGCTGTACCCCCTTCAACTAACTCTCGTGTGTTTCTCTTAGTCTTATTTATATCTTGATCGGAGGAGTGCGAGGCTGAACTTCTATTCATTTCTTAGGCAACCAGCTATCACCAGGTTCGGTAGGTCTGTCACTTCTACCCGGAGTTCTTCCCACTCTTTTGCCACAGAGACGGGTTGGCCCTTAATAGGCTGTCTCGGGGTAGCTCACTTGGTTTCGGGGTTTCAAACTAAAGGTCTCTTTGCTTGGGTGTACTGGCTAAATCATGATGCAAAAGGTACAAGATTTAATCTTTGCTTTTTTGTGCTTATATGGGTTGTTTCACTTCTCTTTCAGCTTTCCCTTGCGGTACTATTTCTATTGCTTTGGTAGGACCTTTTCCGTCTCCCGTACTCAGGTAAAAGAATGGTTTAGTTTTTGGTGTTTGGCTTATTTTATTTTATTTACATTGTCTAGTTATTGGGTGGTCAAGCTAGCTGTTTGGCTCAGGGTGATCCAGTTTGCATGGATGTCTTCTCGGTGTAAGTGAGATGCTTGACTGACTCAGCCACGCCCTGGGTTTGATCCAAGTGCACCTTCCGGTACACTTACCGTGTTACGACTTGCCTCCCCTTGTCAGTGCTAACATATTAGGTATTTTTGATGCGTTTAGACAGGGGAGAGTGACGGGCGGTGTGTACGCGTCTCAGAGCCGGGTTCAAAGGGACACTCTATTTCCCTTTTACTATTAAATCCTCCTTCAAGCACTGTTTCATGGTGCATATTCGTAATATTCTATAAATAGAAAATGTAGCCCATTTCTTCCCACCTCATACGCTACACCTCGACCTGACGTTCTGGGCTGTGCCCATCTTGCTTACTTTTATACCCTTCACAGGGTAAGCTGACGACGGCGGTATATAGGCTGGGGTGACTAGAAGTGGTGAGGTTAAACGGGGGTTATCGGTTCTAGAACAGGCTCCTCTAAGGGGGTCTGAGACACCGTCAGGTCCTTTGGGTTTTAAGCTAATGCTCGTAGTACCCTGGCGGACATCTAATTGTAGTTGGATGTCTGAGTTTACGGCTGAGCATAGTGGGGTATCTAATCCCAGTTTGTTTCTCAGCTTTCGTGGGGTCAGGTGGGTTTATTAAAGCTACTTTCGTATATAGGGCCTCGGACACCTAGAAGCGTATGACGGCCAAAGGGCCATTTGGCTTTATCTTATTTATCCTTAACCACCCTTTACGCCGTTATAATATCAACTAGGGCCTCTCGTCTAACCGCGGTGGCTGGCACGAGTTTTACCGGCCCTCTTAACACTAACTGAGTCAAGTTTTCACTCATGGCTTAATGTTTATCACTGCTGAATTCCCTTGGGGGTGTGGCTTGGCTAGGCGTCTTGGGCTAATGTTTGTGCCTGATGCCCGCTCCTCGTCCCCGGGGAGGGGGATTGAGGGCATATTCACTGGGCTGCGGAGACTTGCATGTGTAAGTTGGGTTAGAGCTGATAGTAAGGTCGGGACCATGCCTTTGTGCACGCGGAGTTTCTTAGGACTCATCTTAGCATCTTCAGTGCATGCTTTATATTAAGCTACGCTAGC